CTGCACCATGAACTTTGTACCGCGCACATCACTTAGATGGGTCACATAGGAGGGAATGACGAAATGGAATATGAAATAAAAAACAAAGAAATGAAAGGGGGTGGGATTCTATTTGTATTGTATCTGAAATGAACATTGTCTATTCCGATCTTTTCACTCCCCGAGGCTATACTTTACTTTTGGGTTTTTCAAACAACTAACTTCATTTCAAATATGTATAAAGTAGTAACATTTTGAATGATAGGAGGCACCATATAAACAAAGAAAAAAGAAGAGGAAACATAATCTAATTCTTTTCTTTACCCATATATTACCCATATACAAAATATAGGGTAGGAGTCTATCTCTAGACACCCGAATGGAGAAGTATGTATCATGATCTAGACTATTAACCAATATGTATGCTGATCCATATCGAATTTGTATGAGTATCTATTATTAATATTAACCACGTGTCAGGAACCAGATTTGAACTGGTGACACGAGGATTTTCAGTCCTCTGCTCTACCAGCTGAGCTATCCCGACCCTTCTCGAGGCAGCATCCTCATCCTACTAGAGGGCTTGGGTATATGTCAATTCAAGAGAATAAAAAAGCATTACAAAGTCTTCTTTTTGAAGATTCCAGGGCCTGGGTAAGACTTTGTAAGTTGAATTAAGGATAATGATATGGGCTGTGAATGATTCAAATGGGGGTTCCTTGCTCATAGATGTTATTTTGTACGTATATCCTATATATCAATATCACAAGGCTTGTGATAAGAGAGAAGCATTTATGCTCCGATCCATTTGTGAAAGAGTAGAGTGAATGAGAAACATAGCTAATTTTGAAGCGCTGACGAAAAAAGAGTATAAAGAAATAGTTAGGGAGTAAAACGGGCCTTTTTATTTTGTTGGGGATAGAGGGACTTGAACCCTCACGATTTTTAAAGTCGACGGATTTTCCTCTTACTATAAATTTCATTTTTGTCGGTATTGATATTGACATGTAGAACGGGACTCTATCTTTATTCTCGTCTGATTAATCAGTTCGTCAAAAGATCTATCAGACTATGAAGCGAATGATTTGATCACTGAATATTCGATTCTTCCTTCAACTTGGAATTGATTCACAAGAATTCTTCCATTTTTCATATAAAAAATACAGATTTGGGGCGTCATTAATCGTTTGATATTTCAGTACGTATACGTATGTATCGTATATAGGTTCATCCTTCATTCTTTCTGGAGTTTCAATAGAAAGGTTCCTCTACCAACGCAACGCAGTCAACTCCATTCATTAGAACAGCTTCCATTGAGTCTCTGCACCTATCCTTTTTTATTTTTTTTTATTCTCGCTTTCAGAAACCTTTTTTGTTTTCTGAAAACAGGATTTGGCTCAGGATTGCCCATTTTTAATTCCAGGGTTTCTCTGAATTTGAAAGTTATCACTTAGTAGGTTTCCATACCAAGGCTCAATCCAATCAAGTCCGTAGCGTCTACCGATTTCGCCATATCCCCCCTTTTTTTGTTTTGAGACTAGGATCTCATTGGGATACCATCCCCTTCCTTCTTTCATTTATGCTGGAACGGTTAGGTTAACCGTTGAATTCATTCGATAAAGATTAGATTCTATATCTAAAAAGTATCTCTCTTTACTTTAGACTCCTATTGGATTTGATTGATTTCTTATCTATCTTCTTTCATATCTATTGGAGAGCCAAGCCAGTATTTGGTCTACTCAGAAATGATTCTATCATTTCTGTATCCGCAATTCAATATGGATGGATATATACCACATATATAAGCCTCTCTTCCTCTCATTTTTCACGCGCGATTTGAAATACTCGAACGTTCGATTCTTTTTTTCTAATGTAATTTTTTAGAAATTAAGATATTGATAATCATATTCATATAAATTATAAATATAAAAGAGAATCATAGAAAATAAATAAAGAAAATTCAATTTATCGTTATATTAATTGTTATGCTATATAGTTATATAATAATATTATATTCATTATGAATTATGAATAGCTAACAGCCAAGAACCAAGTAGTTTACTGAATTCCTATGCACAACACAATTTCTGTTATGTGAGCCCGCTTAGCTCAGAGGTTAGAGCATCGCATTTGTAATGCGATGGTCATCGGTTCGATTCCGATAGCCGGCTTTTCTCTCTTTGTTCGATTTTATACTTTTACATGATTGATAATGTCTCCTTGAACTCAAGGAATATTGAAAAGACTTCTTTACTTTTCTCAAAAAGTCACTGATCTATTATGTCGTAAGAACTTCCAACTATGAATAAAAAACTGATTCGAGCTGTTTGATCCCTACAGAACAAATCAGGAAAAGTATCCTTAACCTTGCTATATATACAAAAGAGTCTGAATATTGATACAATTCATCTCATTCTTCTTTGTAGTACAGTATTTCAGTAGATTTTGTTTCGTTTATCGTTTAGTTCAGTCTTAATTTAGGTTTATTATGTAAATTGAAATTTCAATAAAAAATAAAATA